AATAACTTATTTGATTTGTCTTGGGGTCTTTTATGCGGATGAAAATCCGCGCAATTTAATAAAAAACAAGTAATAAATCGAAATAATAGATATAGATTAATCTCATGTATCAAACTATTTTGAAATAAATTTATCTTTTTTTTTAAGTTATTGTTAAGTTATTGTTGTAATTTATACATTATATCTTGTAACTTGTAAATTCTTTCTTTTTATCTATTTGTCATTTGTCAATCAACCCTTGTTTTCTTTTGATCCCCTCTGTTATGGTCTTTAATGAAATGACCAATAATTAATTGGATTTCGTAATAATGATAACTAGCCAACTTTTGTTTTACCACTCATTTGATTTGGTTTGATTATCATATCACAATATCTTTCCGTCAATTCTACTATTCCTGACTATGGATAATTAGTTCCATTTTTTTTTTTTTGAAATATCCAATATTTCAAAAAAAAATAGAAAAGGAAGTTCTTTCATTTCCAAATCTGAATAATATTTATTAATTACTTAATTAATTTATTATTTAAAGAAATTCTTTCGTTTATTCATCGAAAGGAGACTTCATTACTTAATCCAATTTGTCCAATTAAGATATCTAAAAAGATATTTTCTTTTTATTATTTAGTCAAATCAATTTCTTAGTCTATTTCGGTATTCTTTCTAGATTCAAAGACTAACCAAAAATACCAAAAAATGGATTCATACGCTCGACCCTTTGTATAGAACTCATGTGTGAAAGAATTATTAGATTGCATAGAGTCGACGATATGGGGTGGGTTGATTAACAATTCACAGATAGATGAAAAATGACAAAAAAGAAAGCGTTCACTCCACTTTTCTATCTTGTATTTATAGTATTTTTACCCTGGTGGGTTTCTCTCTCATTTAATAAAAATATCGAATCTTGGGTTACTAATTGGTGGAATCTCGGGAAATCCGAAATTTTCTTGAATGATATTCAAGAAAAGAGTATTGTAGAAAAATTCATAGAATTAGAGGAACTCCTCTTCTTGGAGGAAATGATCAAGGAATACTCGGAGATACATCTACAAAAACTTCATATCGGAATCCACATGGAAACGATCCAATTAATCAAGATACACAACGAGGACCGTATCCATACAATTTTGGACTTCTCGACAAATATAATCTGTTTTGTTATTCTAAGCGGTTATTCTTTTTTTGGTAATGAGGAACTTGTTATTCTTAACTCTTGGACTCAGGAATTCCTATATAACTTAAGCGACACAGTCAAGGCTTTTTCTATTCTTTTATTAACGGATTTATGTATCGGATTCCATTCACCACACGGCTGGGAACTGATGATTGGTTCTGTCTACAAAGATTTTGGATTTGTTCATAATGACCAAATTATATCTGGTCTTGTTTCCACCTTTCCAGTCATTCTCGATACTATTTTTAAATATTGGATTTTCCGTTATTTAAATCGTCTATCTCCATCACTTGTAGTTATTTATCATTCAATGAATGACTGATAAATGATCTACTGATATTAATCTAGAGCGTTTGTTACTTTGTAATTGTACATAAGCAAGGCATTGAAAATGTACTTATTTCGGTTGTATTTCTAGTCATCGGGGGATTTTTCCTATATTATTCCAGTAAATAGCAGAATCGTGGATAGGGAACTATACTAGCAACCTACCCAAATTTATTGTAGAAATTTTGGGCTTAATGATTGGACTATGCAAACTAGAAATACTTTTTCTTGGATAAAGGAACAGATTACTCGATCTATTTCCGTATCGCTTATGATATATATCATAACTTGGACATCCATTTCAAGTGCATATCCCATTTTTGCACAACAGGGTTATGAAAATCCACGAGAAGCAACAGGGCGTATTGTATGTGCCAATTGCCATTTAGCTAATAAGCCCGTGGAGATTGAAGTTCCACAAGCAGTACTTCCTGATACTGTATTTGAAGCAGTAGTTCGAATTCCTTATGATATGCAACTGAAACAAGTTCTTGCTAATGGTAAAAAGGGGGGTTTGAATGTGGGGGCTGTTCTTATTTTACCGGAGGGGTTTGAATTGGCCCCTCCCGATCGTATTTCTCCGGAACTGAAAGAAAAAATGGGAAATTTGTCTTTTCAGAGCTACCGCCCCAATAAACAAAATATTCTTGTGGTAGGCCCCGTCCCCGGTAAGAAATATAGTGAAATCACCTTTCCTATTCTTTCCCCCGACCCTGCTACTAAGAAGGACGCCTACTTTCTAAAATATCCTATATACGTAGGTGGTAACAGGGGCCGGGGTCAGATTTATCCCGACGGGAGCAAGAGTAACAATACAGTTTATAATGCTACAGCAGCGGGTATAGTAAATAAAATAATACGAAAAGAGAAAGGGGGGTATGAAATAACCATAACAGATGTATCGGATGGACGCCAAGTAGTTGATATTATCCCTCCAGGACCAGAACTTCTTGTTTCAGAGGGCGAATCTATCAAATTGGATCAACCATTAACGAGTA